CTTATCTATTTCTATTCTATTATTTATTGTTGGAGACATAGGTTCAATTATGTATCCTTAGGACTGGATTGGTGGATCATTTTATATTCAGGCCATAGATCGAGCCAAGGGAAAGATCCCTTATACCCCCATCCTTTATATTGTCTTTTTCGTTCCCTGTTGTAATAGAAACTCATTTTTTTATTTGACTATATGACACGAGATTCTACAAGAATCCATTTTTCATTTATGGGAAGAAACAACTATGTATCTTTTTGATGAGAATTAAAAGTTTTCCAAGAAACCTCTCCTTAGATTTTTTTTTAGGAAAAGATTCTATCATAATCAATATCATAATCATAAAATAATAATAATAATATATATTGAAATTGAATATATTGAAATGATTCACCGGATTCCCCCCAACAGGAGGAGAATCCTTTCTTTCTTTTAAAGACTCACTCGTTTTTAATTAACAATCTTAATGATTGGATCATATGCATCATTTGAATTATGATGAGAAATAAAAAAAAAAAAATAAATAATAAATAAAGAAAAAAATCATAATTTTTTTTTATTCTTTATTCATCGAATGACTATTCATCTATCTATTTAGTATTAGGTTTTTGGTTTTCATCAAATAGGGGGCAGAAAGACTCTATGGAAAAATGTTGGTTCAATTCGATCTTGTCTAACAAGAAGTTAGAACATAGGTGTGGACTAAGTAAATCAATGGATAGTCTTGATGCTATTGGACATACCAGTGGAAGTGAAGAACCTATTCTAAATGATGCGGAGAAAAATATTCCTAGTTGGAGTGACAGTGGCAGTTATAATTTCGGTAATATTAATTATCTAGATTATTTATTTGATAGCAGAAATATTTTTAGTTTGATCTCTGATGATACTTTTTTAGTTAGAAATAGTAATGGTGACAGTTATTCTGTATATTTTGATATTGAAAATCAGATTTTTGAGATTGACAATGCTAATTCTTTTTTGAATGAACTAGAGATCTTTTTTTATAGTTATTTGAATAGTGGGTCTAAGAGTAGCAATTACTACTATTATTATTCCATGTATGATACTCAATCCAATTGGAATAATCACATTAATATTAATAGTTGCATTGATAGTTATCTTCATTTTCATTTTGAAATCAGTCTTAATAGTGACATTTACAGTGGTATCGAAAGTTACATTTATAGTTTCATTTGTACGGAAAGTACAAGTAGTATTGAAAGTGGAAATTCTAGTATCAAAACTAGTACTAGTACTAGTAGCAGTTATCTCAATAAAAGAGGAAGATCTAATGATTTCGATATAAATACAAAATACAGACAGTTATGGGTTCAATGCGAGAATTGTTACGGATTAAATTATAAAAAATTTTTTAGGTCAAAAATTAATATTTGTGAACACTGTGGATATCATTTGAAAATGAGTAGTTCAGATAGAATCGAACTTTTTATTGATCCTGGCACTTGGGAGCCTATGGATGAAGATATGGTCTCTATGGACCCCATTGAATTTCATTCAGAAGAGGAACCTTATAGAGATCGCATCTTTTTTTATCAAAAAAAAACGGGTTTAACTGAAGCTGTTCAAACGGGCGTAGGTCAACTAAATAGTATTCCCGTAGCAATTGGAGTTATGGATTTTCAGTTTATGGGAGGTAGTATGGGATCCGTAGTAGGTGAGAAAATAACCCGTTTGATCGAGTATGCTACTAATCGATCTCTACCTGTCATTATTGTGTGTGCTTCTGGAGGAGCACGCATGCAAGAAGGGAGTTTGAGCTTGATGCAAATGGCTAAAATATCTTCTGCTTCATATGATTATCAATCAAATAAAAAGTTATTCTATGTATCAATCCTTACATCTCCTACAACTGGCGGAGTTACAGCAAGTTTTGGTATGTTGGGAGATATCATTATTGCTGAACCTAATGCCTACATTGCGTTTGCGGGCAAAAGAGTAATTGAACAAACATTGAAAAAGACAGTACCCGACGGTTCACAAGCGGCTGAGTATTCATTCCATAAGGGCTTATTCGACCCAATCGTACCACGTAATCTTTTAAAAGGTGTTCTCAGTGAGTTATTTCAGCTACAGGGTTTCCTTCCCTTGAATCAAGATAAAAAAATAAATAAATAAAATAAAATATAAAAAATATAATTATAAAATTCTAAAATAAATTATAATTATAATAATTATAATATTATAATAATAAATATAAAATATAATAAATATAATAATAAATAAAAAAAATATAAAATATAAAAAAATATAATAATAATATTTAATATTTATAATATTTATTTAATCAATTTTAATATTAATATATTTTAAATTTTAATTTTTCATATATTTTTAATATTAATATTAATATATTGAATATATATATATATATAAAATAAAATAAAAAAAAACCTTTGTTTGTTTTGAAAGAAAAGATATAAAGAAGATTAAGGATGGGAGAAGAAGAATACAATTTTAAAAAGTGGATTCTCATACATATTTGTGTAGAAAGAGGAATAGGTACACTTCATTTAGTTCTACATTCCTTGTACTTATTTATTATTAAGTACTTTATATTATAAGTACTTTATATTAAAAGATTATGTTCATATTTTTTATAATAGGTAGACTTATCACTAATAGGTAGACTTATCATAAGATATCTTTATAATTATAATAGGTACAAATATGAAATCGAGGTACCCGTTCTATGATATATTTGAACTTTCCCTCTATTTTTGTTCCTTTAGTGGGCCTAGTCTTTCCGGCAATTGCAATGGCTTCTTTATTTCTTTATGTCCAAAGAAATAAGATTGTCTAAATATGATATATGATGGGACCAAATCTCATCAATTTAGTTCAACGCTGGATCATCAGACAGATACTTTTTTAGTGTAATATGGTAGGATATATGATATGTGGCCTTTACGAAAACAAACGGAAGAGTTGTTATGTATACCGATGCATAATATACGCATTAATGTATGTATATGCAGTTATAGCTTAATCAATATCAATTAAATTAAATTAAAAATGATGAGCAATTATTTTTTATCTTTGAAATAGAAACTCAATGTATCTAACCAATTATTCCTAATGGTTCACGTCATAATACTGCTAGTTGATGGAAGTTACTTCGGAATCAAGCAAGAAAAGTAAAGTAAAATCTATTTGGGTTATTCTCTCAATTCCAATCGAATGCAACTGGATCTAGTATAGTATGAACTGGCGATCAGAACATATATGGATAGAACTTATAACGGGGTCTAGAAAAACAAGTAATTTTTGCTGGGCCTGTATCCTTTTTTTAGGTTCACTAGGATTCTTAGTGGTTGGAACTTCCAGTTATCTTGGTAGGAATCTGCTATCCGTATTTCCGTCTCAGCAAATTTTTTTTTTCCCACAAGGGATCGTGATGTCTTTCTATGGGATCGCAGGTCTATTCATTAGTTCTTATTTGTGGTGCACAATTTCATGGAATGTAGGTAGTGGTTATGACCGATTCGATAGAAAAGAAGGGATAATGTGCCTTTTTCGTTGGGGATTTCCTGGAATAAATCGTCGCATCTTCCTTCGTTTCTTTCTGAAAGATATCCAATCAATCAGGATGGAGGTGAGAGAGGGTCTTTTTACTCGTCGTGTCCTTTATATGGAAATCCGGGGTCAAGGAGCCATTCCCTTGACTCGTACTGATGAGAATTTGACTCCACGAGAAATTGAACAAAAAGCTGCCGAATTGGCCTATTTCTTGCGCGTACCAATTGAATGAAATGAACTGAAGAATAAATCTCAGCATGAGAGAAGAACTTACTAATTATCTTTTTAAGACAACTGAAGCTTCTTCAAAATGTTCATTACAGCAAAAGATGCTATGTTATATTTTCCCGTTCCGTTGAGGCAGCAGTTCACATACATCATACATCTCAAATACAAATAAAAAAAGCAGGAGGACGTATACAAAAATACAAATATATTAATATTAAGAATAATATAAACTATTTGTACACCAAAATATACGCATACGCATGGCGCCCCAACTTCACTCTTTTATACTTGTTAAAGGTATAATAAGTTTCATTAAGAAGTCTAATCTAATAAGTATAGATTCATCAAATATCTAAGTATAGATTATCTAAGTATGGATTCATCAAATATCCTAACATGTCTTTTGTTTTCGTAAAAAAAATTCTTCTTTTTAGTTTTTAGGTCCCTGATTTTTAATTGATACCCTATCCCCGCGCTGCGGTTAAAAGCGAAATCTTTCGAATTTGAAATAGAACGAAATAGAAATAAAAAATAAAATAATTAAAGGATCTGGTAGGGTTCGTCTTAAAATCAAAATAATATTCGTTACTTCAAATACTTCAAATGTGTTTTTCGAGTCTTCATCGAAAGGAAGAAATGAAGATGGAATTGGTTCCAATTTTACTAATTTATATTTCTTTATATTTCTGATTTCTGGAATCTTAAAAGAATATTTACTTCTTTTTTTTTTTTCATTCTGTATCTGTGATGTTAATGAACCTGTTTCATTCGTCGATTCTATCTTAGATTTCTATGAAGCGTGAGTTCCATAACAAGAACAAGAGCCTATAACTCTAACAAGAACAAGGTATCGAACCTATGGATCTTTTACTATTTTTCTTTTTGTGTAAGAATTAAGTCTTTGTATCTAGAATATACCATAGAAGAAAGAAGAAGGGCCCTTTTCGATGAAAAAAAAGAAAGCATTTGCTTCCCTCCCATATCTTGTGTCTATACTCTTTTTGCCCTGGTGGGTTTCTCTCTCATTTAAGAAAAGTCTAGAAACTTGGGTTCTTAATTGGTGTAATACCAGGCAATCAGAAATCCTTTTGAATGATATTCAAGAGAAAAATGTTCTAGAAAATTTTATGGAATTAGAAGAACTATTCCTGTTGGACGAGATGATAAAGCAGTACTCGGACACACATATACAAGGGCTTCGTATAGGAATGCACAAGGAAACAATACAATTGGTCAAAAGACACAATGAATCTCATTTCCATATAATTTTGCATTTCTCGACAAATCTAATCTGTTTCACTATTCTAAGTGGTTATTTTATTCTGGGTAATGAAGAACTTTTCATTCTGAATTCTTGGATTAAGGAATTTATATATAGCTTAAGTGACACAATCAAAGCTTTTTCTATTCTTTTAGTTACTGATTTATGGATCGGATTTCACTCGACCCATGGTTGGGAACTAATGATTGGTTCGATCTACAATGATTTTGGATTGGCTCAGAACGATCAAATTATATCTGGTCTTGTTTCCACTTTCCCAGTGATTCTAGATACAATTGTTAAATATTGGATCTTCCTTTTTTTAAATCGTGTATCTCCTTCCCTTGTAGTAATTTATCATTCAATGAATGAATGAATGAAGAATTCATTAGATCTCTTGATATCAATCAAATCATAATTTTTCTTCGTGTATAAATAAATCATTTTCAATCTTACTTATTCTTTATACTTCTACCTTTACCTTTTCAGTTCAAGGTATTCATACTATATTCCATTCCACCAGTACAATTCTTTCAGTACAATCAATACAATGGCAAACTTGTGGATAGGGAATTCTACTAGCTACCTATCGAATTTATTGTAGAAATTCCGGGATCTATGATTGGACCATGCAAAATAGAAATACTTTTTCTTGGGTAAAAGAACAGATGACTCGATCCATTTCTGTATCGATCATGATATATGTAATAACTCGAGCATCTATTTCAAATGCATATCCCATTTTTGCGCAGCAGGGTTATGAAAATCCACGAGAAGCAACTGGGCGAATTGTATGTGCCAATTGCCATTTAGCTAATAAGCCCGTGGATATTGAAGTTCCACAAGCTGTACTTCCTGATACTGTATTTGAAGCAGTTGTTCGAATTCCTTATGATATGCAACTGAAACAAGTTCTTGCTAATGGTAAAAAGGGAGCTTTAAATGTAGGAGCTGTTCTTATTTTACCTGAGGGATTCGAATTAGCCCCCCCCGATCGTATTTCTCCCGAAATGAAAGAAAAGATGGGCAATCTTTCTTTTCAGTCTTATCGTCCTAATAAAAGAAATATTCTTGTGATAGGTCCTGTTCCCGGTCAGAAATATAGTGAAATCGTCTTTCCCATTCTTTCTCCCGACCCTGCTACGAAAAAAGATGTTCACTTCTTAAAATATCCTATATATGTAGGTGGGAACAGAGGAAGGGGTCAGATTTATCCTGATGGTAGCAAGAGTAACAATACAGTTTATAATGCTACATCAGCCGGTATAGTAAGCAGAATTGTACGTAAAGAAAAAGGGGGATATGAAATAACCATAGTTGATGCATCAGATGGACGTCAAGTGTTTGATATTATACCTCCAGGACCAGAACTTCTTGTTTCAGAAGGTGAATCCATCAAGCTTGATCAACCATTAACAAGTAATCCAAATGTAGGAGGGTTTGGTCAGGGAGACGCAGAAATAGTGCTTCAAGATCCATTACGAGTCCAAGGACTTTTGTTCTTCTTGGCATCTGTGATTTTGGCACAAATCTTTTTGGTTCTGAAAAAGAAACAGTTTGAAAAGGTTCAGTTGTACGAAATGAATTTCTAGATCTAGATATTCTTTTTAAAAAGTTGGTAAAAGTTTAGAATTCTTGTCGATCGATAGAATTATGTATTGTATGATTAAAAAATTCTGTAAGCCTTTTCCTTTTTTTATACTGTTTTTTCTTTTGTGGGATGTCTGAGATGTCTGAAACTCATTACTTGTATACCATTCCTAATAATAGAAAATAAGCATACAAAGGAATAGAATACAAGGCAAGGACGGGAAAAATGAAAGTAAAAAATATTTCTATAAAGTATTTTTAGTCTTACTAATCTTCTATTCGATACAAGACGACACAAGAAAAATACTTTTCTTGTGTCGTCTTGTATCGAAAGAATCATGTTTTTTCTCCTGTTCGCCAAGGATTCTTATTCCTTAGTTATCTTTTCCAGGTATATCTGAACTTCTTTGTTTTGTTTAGATTCATAACAAGTGATGGACAAACATAAAAAAAAAATAAGGGAAGTGAAGGTAGAGTAATTCATTGAACAAATAGAACTTATTCAATTCACTTCAACTTATAACTTAGGAAAATGATTCAAACAAAAAAATACTTTTCTTGTTTTGTTCTGGCGTAAAAGTGGATTAAATCTTTACGCATATTCAAATCCTTCTTTTTACAGTTCTTATTTTATACCTTTTTATTTTTTATTTATAATTTTTTTTTATTATATATATATATTATTATTATATTTATATTATTATATTTATATTAATTTTATATTAATTATTAATTATTTATATTAATTATATTCTAGTTTTTCTTTAGAAACTATGAATCAGTCAGTCAATAGATTCAATTCTTCAAAAACATCATAAGAAAAAAGGAATAGAGTGAAACATCAGAGCAAAGGATCCCTTAATTTTTAATTTTAATTTCTACGA